CAACAGTTAGAATTTTCTTTAATAGAGATTAGATTGTATATTCCTAATTGGAATTGAATTGCTGTGGTACATAAAATATTGGAAATAGTAGCCAAGGCATAACAATATCCCCTCGATCCATTTATGATACATGAATGGGAGAAAAATCCAGATTAAGCTCCTTTACCTTAGGTCGATTTACTCCCCCAAAAAGGGGCTAAATTCCCCGAACCCTTGTTTTTTGTTATTTTAGTTAGGTTCAAGTCTGGCGGGAATAATATTCTACGACTAGCAACTCATTTATTTTCAAACCGACCCACTTACTATCTATTATTTGATTGACTGATCCTTTATATTGGGATGAGTGAAGAGTCAAATGTTTTGGCAATTCCTCATGGGGGGATGAATCAAGATAATTTTGAATCAGAGCTCTGGATTTTTGTTCATCCCTTGTAGTAATAATATCTCGGGCTTTGCATCGATAACTTGGTATATCTACTATATGACCATTAACCAAAATATGCCTATGGTTAACTAATTGTCGGGCTCCAGGAATGGTCGAAGCCATACCTAATCGAAAAAGGATGTTATCCAAACGCATTTCAAGTAATTGTAGTAAAACCTGGCCTGTTGACCCTTTGGCTTTTCCAGCGATATGAACGTATTTAAGTAATTGTCTCTCTGTCAGACCATAATGAAAACGCAATTTTTGTTTTTCTTCTAGACGAATACGATATTGAGATCTTTTTCCGAAGCGCGATTGATTTCTAAGATCACTTCCGGGTGTCGGCCTTTTACTAGTAAGTCCCGGTAAAACACCCAGCCGGCGTATTTTTTTGAAACGAGGCCCTCGGTAACGAGACATAAAGACTCCTTATTTTATTGAAAAAAAATTATTACAGAATAAACCTAAATTAAGACTGAACTAAACCATAAACGAAGCTAAATCTACTGATGTATTGATGTATTACAAAGAAGAATGAGATGAATTGTATCAATCAATATCCAATTTTGTATATATATAAGAAGTTATATATACTTTTTCTGATTTGTTTGGTAGAGATCTAATTGCTCCAATCCATTTTTTATTCATAGTTGGAAGTTCTTACGCCATAATGGATCAGTGATTCTTTCCTTGGAGAGGGGGTAAGAAGTCTTTTCAATATTCCTTCAAGGAGGCCTTATTAATTATGATTAATTATGTAATATAAAAGTAAAAAAAAAAAAGAACAAATAGACAAAGCCGGCTATCGGAATCGAACCGATGACCATCGCATTACAAATGCGATGCTCTAACCTCTGAGCTAAGCGGGCTCGCATAAAATAAATTGTGCATAGGACTTTAGTAAACTACTTTAGCTATTGCATATTAATAATTCATTATAGTATAATGAATCTACTATTATGTAACATAAAGAAAATATAATATGTAACATAAAGAATATATAATAGTTCTAACTATATAACAATAACAATCAATTTCAATTGAAATACTATTATTATTTCTAAATTTAGAATAGAATGATTAGTTATAGTACTTAAAATTATAGTAGAATAACTCTCTATTCTAATTTTATTATACAATATACAAGGGCGACCCTAAGGAAAAGATAAGGATAAAGATTAAGTAAGGATACAATCCAGATTAAATAGAATGATATTGAGACATTCCTCTGTGTTCATTCAAAAGGGCGGGGGATAAGGCGAAAAAAGAATCGACCGTTTGAGTATTCCAAATATCGAGGTAAAAAAAAAGAGTAAGAGACGCATATATATGGGGTATATATCCATCCATATTGAATTGCGGATACATCAATGATAGAATCATTTTTGATTGGACTAAATACAAAAAAGGTCCTCCGATATCTGAAAGAAAATAGACAAGAAATCAAACAAATAGGAGGAGACAGAGACACTTTTTCTATATAGAAATCCATATCTTGCATATCTAAAGAATTCAACGTAAACGGTTCCAGAATAAATGAACATAAAGAAAGGGACGGCATCCCAACGAGATCCTAGTCTCAAAACAAAAAAGAGGGGATATGGCGAAATTGGTAGACGCTACGGACTTGATTGGATTGAGCCTTGGTATGGAAACATACTAAGTGATAACTTTCAAATTCAGAGAAACCCTGGAATTAAAAATGGGCAATCCTGAGCCAAATCCTGTTTTTAGAAAACAAATCAAAATCAAATAAAGGGTTCAGAAAGCAAGAATAAAAAAGGATAGGTGCAGAGACTCAATGGAAGCTGTTCTAACGAATAGAGTTGACTGCGTTGATCGAGGAATCCTTCTATTTAAACTCTAGAAAGGATGAACCCATATACGTACATATACGTAATAAAATATCAAAGAAAGATTCATATATGTTATATGCAAAATTGAAGAATTCTTGTGAATCGATTCTAAGTTTAAGGAAGAATCGAATATTCACTGATCAAATCAGTCACTCCATAGTCTGATAGATCTTTTAAAGAACTAACTAATTGGACGAGAATAAAGATAGAGTCCCATTAT